GTATTTGTACCATTTAATTTATCCTTCCTTATGAGACACCATACAAAACAAAATAGAAGAATGAGGAAGGGATATAATGAAATTCCTTGATTGGATCTTCTCAGGGAAACGATCCATTTTATTTAATTAATTTGATGGATCTAACTAACCCATTTTCATGAATTAAAAAGGAGAGGTGGTCTTATTCGAACCGCCTCGTTATCTTCAACCAATTATGTGCTTCAATATAATTACCCGGAGTAAGCGCTATAGCTTGTTTCCAATACTCAGCAGCTTGATCGGACCAAGCCTCCGCAATTTCAGAATCCCCCTGTCGAATGGCCTGTTCTCCCCGGTCGGAATAGGTAAGTTAATTCCTTTCCTTAGAACCGTACTTGAGAGTTTCCTACCTCATACGGCTCAGCAATCAGTTCTTTAGACGTCCCGTCTTAATCTACCCTATCTAACTGAATTCAATTTCTGAGAAATTTATCCCATTTTGGGGGGTGGTTAGCAGAAGAAGTTAATTACATAAGTTTTAAACTCTAATTTTAATCAATAAATCAGTTTTATCTTTTCTCCCACCTTCAGAAGAATGAAACGTAGGTATGGTATTTCCTTATTTATATCGTTAGCATTTTCTGAAAGGTAACTATCTCGCTTTCATATATGAAATTCATATAGAATTTTTTTAAAAGACTTTCTTCTATAAGATATAAGAAAAAAGACTTACTATCTTTGGGATCTGATGCTACACCGCTGCTCAATATCTTAGTGGATCGACTCTATTACATAAGTTGATTCCTAATTTTGATCTTATATCATAAGATAAATAAGCAGTTCTTATTGTATTAACTGAGAACCTCGCAAATTGATCTTTACGGTGCTTCTTCTATCAATTCGATCCTTTATCCATAGAAAAAGTATATAGGCCACACGCATTTCTTCATATTTGGTATTTTGTTCCCGTGAAATCTCTTTCTTTGCTACAGCTTATAAAAATCGTTGCTTTTGACGATGCATATGTAGAAAGCCTATTTTTTTCTAGTTATTTTTCTTCTAGTATTTATATTTAATTTACTAGTACTAGCCAATTTAATCCTTTTTTCCTTCTTTCTATAGTGGAGATAGTCGCACGTAATGACAGATCACGGCCATATTATTAAAAGCTTGTGGTAAGAATGGATTCCGCTCTAGTGCCCGAAAATAATATTCCAAAGCCTTCGTATGCTCTCCATTACTTGTGTGTATAAGGCCTATGTTATAGAGTATATAACTTCGATCATAGGGATCAATTTCTGATCGCGTAGCTTCATAATAATTTTGTAAAGCTTCCGCATAATTTCCTTCAGATTGAGCTGACATCCGTTACGGTCGTCATTCTATTCAAAGAATCCCCGTTCCAGAACCGTACGTGAGATTTTCTTTCATCTCATACGGCTCCTCCTTTCTGTGCATAGTATTAAAAGGAATAATCCGTGGGATCAAAAAAAAATATCCTTTTATGAACTGAGAGGGGCTGGTATTTTTACAAGAAATCTCTAGCCATCCTTCCTGCAAGAGGTTTTTTTTTCTTAACACCAATCATATAAGTGTTAGATAGAAATGGTAACTCCAACAATTTATTTGTCCCTAGCGCCCCTATTTCCAGGAATTAGTCACTTCAACAATCTTCGATGGTTATACGGATATCCAAAATACAAACGAGATGGATGTTTGTTGTCCCAACCATTCTTCTTAGTCCCGATACAAATAAGTAAAAGGGGTAATTTATAACAAAGTTTTCGCGTTGTTGATTCCTAGGCGTAGTGCTTCTTCCCCTATGCCACCTATTAGTACTAGTAAAGTAGACTAGGATTAACCTGCAATATAGATAGAACCTATAGGTGTAACCTTTCGCTCAATACTCAAATTGACGATTGAAGCATCTGAGGCCGTATCAATCGAGGATACACGACAGAAGGCATTGTTCTATCTCCAAACTTCACCTTCACCAAGCGTAGGTTTATTTCCATATAAATTTTTCTTTCTATCCTCAACCTGAAACATGTCTCTTTCTCGTAAGACTGATAGCTAAAAAAATAAAAAAAAAAAGAATCAAATCGCACCATCTCTGTAATAGGTAAATGCCTCTTTTTCTCCTGAAGTTGTCGGAATTATTCGTAATAAGATATTGGCTACAATTGAAGAGGTCTTATCAATAAAATTTCCATTTATCCGAGATCTAGGCATAATTAGCAACCCATTCTATAATTCTTCTCATTTCCCCTCGGGGAAAATGATCTCACAAACAAAGGAATTGTACAGTACAAAATAACATAAAAAGAGACTAATTCTAAAAAATATAGACTTTCCACTCAAATTGTGTCCTTTTGGTAGGGAGAGATAGGAAATATTTGAATATGATTGTATTTCATCCAAATTTTGTAGTATCCCAATGAACGGAACTATTACTAATTTCATTTAACTAAGTTTAAGAATCAGGGACTTTATGTTCCTACACTACCTACAGATTCTGAGAACTCGAGAAGTTTTGATTTGATCATGATTCAAAGAGGAAAAAAAGAATAGAATAATTATTCTATAATAAAATAAAGTCACCATCATTTTTTGTTTGTATAACGTGTATACACTATACAGTCGAAATAGAAAAATCTATGGAACAATTTATTCATTTGTAATAAATAGATCTATGGGGTAAGTAATTAGAGGAGTTGCCGTTGAGAAATCTGGGATTGAAAAAGTCCTATAGAACCATAGTCTAAATGTAACCCTAGTATAAAATATAGATTCTTCAGTTGATTTATTCTAAGTTAAGTCATTGGTCTTATCCGGTATAATATAAATAAAATCAAAATAAGGAAAGATCGTCGTCTTAACAAGCATTAATGGATATCTCCCCCCCCCTTAACAAGAAAAAGAGTTTTTTATTCTTTTACCTATACGAAGTAAAAGGAATATTAAATATTTTGATTTTATTTGACGATTTTAGGAAAAGTTTTTCATTTCCATTAGAATTAGAATAGATTGGTTATACCTGTACTGCAATAATATGAATTACTCGCTATTCACTCGGTTTATGGTCAATAATAAGATTATGTTATGTAGGAGAGATGGCCGAGTGGTTCAAGGCGTAGCATTGGAACTGCTATGTAGGCTTTTGTTTACCGAGGGTTCGAATCCCTCTCTTTCCGTTTCTGTACCTTCATCTAATTCACCAAGGTTACTTAACACAATGTATCAAGTAACAATTTATACCATTATTTCCATTCTATTCTATAAGACCCTTATTTGATTTTCTATTCCTAATTACTGTGGTATGTAAAAAAATACCGAAAAGCGCGAAAAAGGAATGAGAATTTTACTGCCGATTGTTGTGATACATAAATTGGAAAAATCTGGGTAAAAAAGCCCTTAGCTTAAGCTTAGATTTATATTAGATATATTAGATTTATATTGATATCGGCGAAAAGCGAGCAAAATTATCCGACCCTTTCCTTGTTATTTTTGTTAGGTCAAGTCTGACGAGAATAATATTCTACGACTAAGAGCTCATTTATTTTCAAACCGATCCATTTACTATCTATTATTTGATTTACCATTCCTTTATTATGGAATGAGTCAATAGTCAAATGTTTTGGCACCTCCTCGTGAGAGGATAAAGCAATATTATTTTGAATCAGAGCTTTCGATCTTTGCTTATCCTTTGTAGCAATAATATCCCGGGGTTTGCAACGATAACTTGGTATATCTACTATACGACCATTAACTAAAATATGTCTATGGTTAACCAATTGCCTGGCTCCAGGAATGGTCGAAGCCATGCCCAATCGAAAAAGGATGTTATCCAAACGCATCTCAAGTAGTTGTAGTAAAACCTGACCTGTTGATCCTTTTGCTTTTCCAGCGATATGCACATATCTAAGTAATTGTCGCTCTGTCAGACCATAATGAAAACGCAATTTCTGTTTTTCTTCTAGACGAATACGATATTGTGATCTTTTACCCGAGCGCAATTGGTTTTTAAGATCACTTCCGGATCTGGGTCTTTTACTAGTCAGTCCTGGTAAAGCCCCCAGACGGCGTACTTTTTTGAAACGAGGTCCTCGGTAACGAGACATAAAAACTCCTTTATTTTAATATGGAAATTTGCAGAAAAAATCTAAATTAAGACTGAACTAACGCATAAACAAAGCAAAGAAAAATCTACAGAAGTACTACAAACAAGAATGAAATGGACTGTATCAATATACAGATTTTATTGTATATTGTATATGTTTTATTTATTATATTATTTTATTTTTATTATTTAATTTATTATTTATTAATTATTATAATATATTTAATTTATTTAATTATTATAATATATTTAATTATAATTAATAATAAATTTATAATAAATATATAATTAGAAGGTTAAGGCTACGTTTTATGATTTGTTCTGTAGAGGTCTAATTACTCCAAATTTTTATTCATAGTTGGAAGTTACCGTGGCATAACATAATATAACAGATGAGCAACTCGACATTTGGAGAAAAGGAGAAGAGTCTTTTCAATATTCCCTGATCTCGAGGGGAGATCATCAATCATGGAAAAAGAAAATAATAAATAGGGAAAAAGCCAGCTATCGGAATCGAACCGATGACCATCGCATTACAAATGCGATGCTCTAACCTCTGAGCTAAGCGGGCTCATATAACGGAAAAGAAAAATACAAGAAAAATCCGCGTATTCTATTAATTATATTTTTATATTAGTTATATGCACTATAACAGCAGATCGGTTCTAAGAAAAAAAAGATAAGGATAAAGATACAATCCAGATCATAATGAGACATTCCTCTGGTCTCATTCGGAAAGCAAGGAAATAGCACGAAAAAGGAGAAGAATGAATATCGACCGTTCCAGTATTCAAAATGCCACTGGAAAAATGAAGGAGGGAGAGACATGGATATATGGGATATATCTTATCCATATTGAATTGCGGATACATCAATGATAGAATCAATTTTGATTGGATAGATATGGGTCATCTGATAGAGATGAAAACAAAAGAGGATAGGTAAAAAATAGCAGTAAATGTTTTTTCGCTACGCTATAGGAATCAGTATCTAATTAATCGTTTCTTCTAAAGTAAAGAAAAATAAAAAAAGAAGTAGAAGGAATCACAATAGGATTCCGATCTCAAATCAAAAGGGGATATGGCGAAATTGGTAGACGCTACGGACTTGATTGCATTGAGCCTTGGTATGGAAACCTACTAAGTGGTAACTTCCAAACTCAGAGAAACCCTGGAATAAAAAATGGGCAATCCTGAGCCAAATCCTTGTTTTGAGAAAAAAGGATAGGTGCAGAGACTCAATGGAAGCTGTTCTAACAAATGGGGTTGATTGCATTGCGTTGGTAACTGGAATTCTTCTTTCTATCTAAATTACAGAAAAGATAACCCTATATACCTAATACGCACGTATATATACTGACATATCAAACGATTAATCACGACCCAAATCCATAATTATTATTTATATAATTTATATTAAATATAATAAATTCAAAATTTTATGAAAAATGAAAGAGTTATTGCGAATCCATTCTAAATTGAAGTAAGAGTCGAATATTCAGTGATCAAATCATTCACTCCAAATCTGATTGATCTTTTGAAAAAAAAAAATGATTAATCGGACGAGAATAAAGAGAGAGTCCTATTCTACATGTCAATACCGACAACAATGAAATTTATAGTAAGAGGAAAATCCGTCGACTTTAGAAATCGTGAGGGTTCAAGTCCCTCTATCCCCAAAAAAACCATTTTACCTCTTAATTAAGTATTTTTCCTCTTTTCCGTTGGTGACTCAAAATTCACTATGTTTTCTATTTACTCTACTCTTTCACAAAAAGATCCGAGCTTAGTTTAGCACAAGTTTTTGTGCAATACACGTACAAGAAGATATATGTACAAAGACTCTCGAGTATTGAATGTTTCACTATTCACAATCTATATTGTTAGTTTATCCTTACACTTATAAATATCAAAAAGTCTTCCTTTTTATTTAAGACAAAAAAATTTCATGGATTAGGTAAGGGTTTTAAAACTTTTTTTGTCCTTTTAAGGGACATAAGCACAAGCCCCTAGTAAGATAAGGCAATGCATGCAAAATGGTCGGGATAGCTCAGTTGGTAGAGCAGAGGACTGAAAATCCTCGTGTCACCAGTTCAAATCTGGTTCCTGACACGTGATTAATTATCGGAAAAATATTCATAGAAATTCATTGAGACAGGTCGGGATACATATTCATTACGTTAATAGTCTAGAGCATGATATATACTTATTCATCTAGGTCTATAGCTATAGACCATATCATTTTAAGACGAGTAAAATAAAAAATAGATTTATGGTAAAAAATTGGATTATGCTCCCTTTTCTTTTTTTTTTATATGACCTCTTTCATTCAAAAAGTTTCATTTCAAAATATTTATTTCTTTATTTTTTTTTTATTAATATTAATTATTATTATATTATTTAATATTATTTATATAATATATAATTCTATTTAGTTATATAAATAGAATTCTATTTAGAATTAATTTCTATTTTTCTATTTATAATTAATATTTATATAATATATAATAAATATATATTATTTATATATAAAATATAAAATATTATATATAAAATATATAAATATATAAGTAGATAAAAGAAATTATATAATTATATAAAGTAAAGAAATTCTATTTATATATATAAGTAGATAAATAGTTTAGTTATTAGAAATAGAATAGTTATAATAAATAATCATAACATAATTAAAATAATATAAATATTAAAATAAATGTAATTAAATGATAAAAAGAAATTATATTTATATAATTATATATAATAATTAGAATATATAAAAATTAGAATATATAAAATAATATATATAAATATATAAAATAATATATATAAATTTAAATTAGAATAATTAAATTAAAATATAATATAAATAAAGTGAAAGTATTAAAAATTTAAATAAAATATCAAAAGGACTAATCTAGTCCATGGGGGTTGAGGGAGAAAAATAGACAGGATGCATTTCATATACAGTACAAATGAAATCCGATCTTTTTTTATTGTTAAATTTAGAATTTTCCTTCATATTCTATTTCTTCACTCTTAATTATCTTACTTTCTGGGATTTATCTACGTGATACGCGCGGTACAAAGTTCATGGTACAGAACCCTTTTGATTCATTCTATTGTCTCTGCTTATTAAAAACGGATATCTTCAAAATGGGGTTGGAGAATAATATCAATGAACCCTCTATAAATAAGCTCATCTAAAATACGAAGTAGAATAAAGCTACTCTGTTTCATCTAGAACAGAACCTAAAAGTATTCCTTGACTTGAAATCTGGAATCGTGTCATATACGTGAACATTAGTTTCTTATCAATCAATGAGCATCTTGTATTTCATAGAAATTGGGGGTAATATAGTCCTTACGTAAAGGCCAGCCTATCCAACTTTCAGGCATCAAGAT